ATGTCAAATATTTATAATATTGTAATTAAAATATTTACGCTACATGTTTAATAAAACAACAGACATTTTCCTGTTTTCCGGGGGGTTATCAGGAGTGTTAGTGATGTCTGGAGTTTTGGGGGGGAGGGGGGGGTTTAACTGTTTATCTTACGCGTTTATAAACCAAAATGAAGGAGGGGGTGGAAGTTTAGGGGTAATAAGTGGAGTGCTAATATGTACCTTATGCTCCTGGATGCGATATGCATGTTGAATATCTCAGGCTTATGTCTTTTCACCATTCACTTGAACTTGTCCCATTGTTGGGCTCAATGTATGGGTATTATTCAGCCTAAGCTTGTACTACCTTCATTCTTCTGCTACCCCTCTGCACTCTGAAGGGCAAAGTGAAAGGAAGACAAAAAATAAAAACCCCTTACCCTCTGGAAGGAGTGCTAGGCATGTTGGGTAACGGATGTTATGTAGCAACACCATTAGTCAATGCAACAGATTACATGGACATGGGGCTTTATTAAGTTGCTTGTACCTGAAGTAGGAACCAAATGCCAGGAATAGTTCCACTACGTGCAACCCTGCCTTCAAGCCGTCCCTGACCATCAATAAACGTTGACCCTTCTTGTAAGAAAGCTAATGTTGCTGGTCTCTTACTGCGCATAACATTCTTCCGATAATAGTATGCAAGTAATGTCGAATGCACCATGATTATATTACATTTCATGATTGACATAATATCATTAATGCATTATTTAACATGTACATGCTTGCTTCCGTACTATATAGATGTATGTCTGATAATACATAGCAGAGAATAGTTTAATGATAAAGAATCCTAACTTTGGGGGTTAGGGGTAGGAGTTTGAGTCTCCTTTTTCTGAGCATTAGGGAGGGATTTAACCTCCGACGGCCGGCTTACAAGGCCGGGGCTCTGGACACTGAGCTACTAATGCAGCTTCACCCGAGGGTTTTATTTTCTAGTAATCCTGCCAGAGGTATAAAGACCAGGAAAATGGAGAAGTACAGGAGTGAGGCTACTTGTCCGATAATAACAAAGGGATGTTCTACAGGTATTCCCCCGATTCAGGTAAGAATTGCAACGTCTGCAACGAGTGTTCAGAACAAGAATTGTGAGAGCGGTCGGAATGTCAGGCCCCGTTGTTTAGAGGTGTGGAGAATTGGTACTAGCATGAGGACGAGGATGGAGAATAGTAGGGCAAGAACGCCTCCAAGTTTGTTTGGAATTGAGCGTAGGATGGCGTAGGCAAATAGGAAATATCATTCGGGTTTGATGTGTGGTGGGGTAACCAGTGGGTTTGCGGGGGTGAAGTTGTCTGGATCGCCTAATAAGTTGGGTGAAAATAATGCTAGGGAGGTGAGGACAGCGAGGAGGATTACAAATCCTAGAAGGTCTTTGTATGCAAAGTATGGATGGAAAGAAATTTTATCTGCGTTTGAGTTGAGGCCAACTGGGTTATTTGATCCTGTTTCGTGGAGGAAGATCAAGTGGAGCATGGTGGCGGCCATGATGACGAAGGGCAGCAGGAAGTGGAAGGCGAAAAATCGGGTTAGGGTTGCATTGTCTACTGAGAAGCCGCCTCAAATTCATTGGACTAGTGTGTTGCCTACGTAAGGGATAGCGGAGAGGAGATTTGTAATGACAGTGGCGCCTCAGAATGATATTTGGCCCCAGGGTAGGACGTATCCTACAAAAGCGGTTATTATTACTAGTAAGAGGAGAACAACTCCAATGTTTCACGTTTCTTTATAGAGGTAGGATCCGTAGTAGAGTCCTCGACCGATGTGGAGGTAGATGCAGATGAAGAAGAAGGATGCTCCGTTGGCATGCATATTACGGATTAGTCATCCGAAGTTTACGTCTCGGCAGATATGTGCTACGGAAGTAAAGGCTGTTGCGATGTCTGATGTATAATGTATGGCGAGGAATAGGCCGGTAAGGACTTGGGTAATTAGGCAGAGTCCTAGGAGGGAGCCAAAGTTTCATCATGCTGAAATGCTTGATGGGGTTGGAAGGTCAACTAGTGCGTCGTTTGCAATTTTTAGCAGGGGGTGGGTTTTTCGTAGATTTGCCATAGTGTTCTTGTAGTTGAATTACAACGGTGGTTTTTCAAGTCGTTAGTTCAGGTTAGAGTCCTGGCAAGAATTATGACCTTTGTCTTGTATTTGATCTTGTTTTGTTTTATAATGGGGTTAGTTGCAGTTGCTTCTAACCCCTCTCCCTATTTTGGTGCTTTGGGATTGGTTGTGGTAGCGGGTATAGGGTGTGGTATTTTAGTTGGGCACGGGGGCCCTTTTTTGTCTTTAGTTTTATTTTTAATCTATTTAGGGGGGATGTTGGTGGTGTTTGCATATTCGGCTGCGCTTGCGGCTGAGCCATATCCTGAAACCTGAGGTAGTCGGCCTGTTGTGGCTTATACAGTAATTTATGTTGTAGGGCTGGGTTTGGTGTCAATGTTGTTTTGAGGTGGATGATATGAGTCTTCTTGAATGTCGTCTGATGAGGTGGGTGAGTTTTCTATATTTCGTGGAGATGTTGGAGGGGTTGCTTTGATGTATTCTGCTGGTGGGTGGTTGTTGGTTGTTAGTGCATGGGTGTTGCTTTTGACCTTGTTTGTAGTGTTGGAGTTGACACGGGGTTTGGGTCGGGGAGCCCTTCGAGCTGTTTAGTAAGTGGTGAGGAGTGCGGTGAATGCGAGTGTGAGGACGAATAGTGTGAGGTATGTTTTGATTATACCTCGTTGGATGTTACTTGTGATGGTTACTACGGGGAGGTTGAGGGAAGCTAGGGCTTTGGGGCCCACTTTTTCGAATCATGTTTGGTCAATTATTTGGCTAGCAATTGTTTGGCCTAGGATTAAGTTGAGTTTGGGGGTAAGTCGATGAATGATTGCTGGGAAGAAGCCGAGTATGTTGGAGAAGTGATGTGTGGTTAACATAGGGGTAGGTTTGAATTGTTTATTTGTTAGTGAGGCTAGTTCTAGTGCGATCAGGAGTCCTATGATTGTTACTGTCAGAGCGGCTAGTTTTAGGGATGTTGGTATGGTTATGACGGGCGTTTTTAGGGGTGTAAGGTTGGATGTGATTAGTAAGCCTGCAATGATACTTCCTCATGCTAGGCGTTTGATGGGGTTTATTACTGCTGGGTTGTTTTCATTGATGGGTGAGAGTGGGTTGAATCGGGGGTAACCTATGGTTACAAAGAATACTACGCGAAGGCTGTAAATAGCTGTGAAAGAAGTGGCTAGGAGGGTGAGAGTTAGGGCTCAGGCGTTGAGGTGGGAAGTGTTGAGGGCTTCGATGATGGCATCTTTAGAATAAAAGCCCGCTAGGAAGGGGGTGCCTGTTAGGGCAAGGCTTCCAATGGTGAGACAGGAGGATGTAAAGGGTGTGAGATGATGTATTCCTCCCATTTTTCGGATATCTTGTTCGTCATTTAGGCTGTGGATAATTGAGCCAGAGCATAAAAAGAGCATGGCCTTAAAGAAGGCATGTGTGCAAATGTGGAGAAACGCTAGTTGTGGTTGGTTGAGACCAATTGTCACTATTATTAGTCCTAATTGACTGGATGTAGAGAATGCAACGATTTTTTTGATATCATTTTGGGTAAGGGCGCAGGTGGCAGTAAATAATGTTGTGAGGGCTCCGAGGCATAGGCAGATGGTTAGGGCGGTGTGATTGTTTTCTATCAGTGGGCTTATGCGAACTAGCAGGAAAATGCCCGCAACCACCATGGTGCTAGAGTGAAGTAGGGCGGATACTGGCGTAGGGCCCTCCATGGCGGATGGGAGTCAGGGATGTAGTCCGAACTGGGCCGATTTTCCGGTTGCAGCAATGATTAGGCCTAGAAGTGGGAGGGTTAGGTCGAGGTCTTTGGCGGCGGCAAATATTTGTTGCATTTCTCAGGAGTTGAGGTTTGTCGCTATTCATGCTATGGCGAAAATTAGTCCGATGTCACCTACTCGGTTGTAAAGCACGGCTTGGAGGGCGGCAGTGTTTGCATCTGCCCGGCCGTATCACCATCCAATGAGGAGGAAGGATATAATTCCTACGCCCTCTCAGCCGATGAATAGTTGGAATATGTTATTGGCTGTTACTAGAATAATTATAGCAATGAGGAAGGTTAGGAGATATTTGAAGAATCGATTTATAAAAGGGTCGGCATGCATGTACCAGGATGCAAATTCTAAAATGGATCATGTGACGTAAAGAGCAATGGGGGTGAAGGTGATTGAGTAATGGTCGAATTTGAGGCTAATATTTACGTCAAAAGTTTGGGTGTTTATTCAGGTTCAGGTGGTAATAATAGTTTCCGTGCCTTCATCAAGGTATGTGAATAGGGGGAGGAGGCTAACGAAAAATGCCAGTTTTACTGATGTTTTGACGTGGGAGAGGGCTCAGTTGGGGGCTGAGGGCTGTGGATGTAGTGTTGTGATTAGGGGGTATGCTAGGAGAATAAAGATTATAATGAGGCTCGAGGTTATAATTAGTGGTGTAGGGTGCATAGCTACTACTTGGATTTGCACCAAGAGTTTTTGGTTCCTAAGACCAACGGATGAGCTGTTATCCTTTAGGAGCTGTACGAGTGAGCCGTGGGGTCAAACCAGGGTGACGAGGATTAGCAGTCCTTGTTGCTATCGAGCCTCTCTCGGTGGATAAGAGGATTTTAACCTCTGTTTTTAGAATCACAATCTAATGTTTTTGTTAAACTATATCTACAGGCGGTTCAACCTCAAATTAGTTCGGGTTTGAGAATGAGGAGGATTAGGGGGAGTAGGTGGAGGGTGATGAGGAGGTGTTCTCGGGTATGGGTGGGGTCGAGGGAGATGATGTGGTTTGGGAGGTTGCCTCGTTGGGTTATAAGGAATATGTATAGGGAGTAGCCTGCGGTAATGAGGGTACCTGTGCCAGTAAGTGCCAGGGTTCATCAGGACCAGTTAAATAGGGAAGTAATAATTATTAGTTCTCCTATCAGGTTTGGGAGAGGGGGGAGGGCCAGGTTGGCAAGACTTGCAATAAATCATCATGTTGTCATTAGGGGAAGTACTATTTGCAAGCCTCGTGCTAAAATTATAGTTCGGCTATGTGTGCGCTCATAGTTTGTATTTGCTAGACAGAATAGGGCGGAAGAAGTTAGGCCGTGGGCAATCATGAGAATTAGTGCTCCGCTAAACCCTCATGGAGTTTGGATTAGGATGCCCCCTGCTACGAGTCCTATATGACTTACGGAGGAGTAAGCAATTAGGGATTTTAGGTCTGTTTGACGGAGGCAGATTGAGCCTGTTATGATAATACCTCATAGTGCGAAAATAATAAATACGTAGCCTAGTTCTTTGGTGAGAGGTTCAAGGACAGTTATTATTCGGATCATTCCGTATCCCCCTAGTTTCAGTAGAACAGCAGCTAGGACTATTGAGCCTGCGATAGGGGCCTCTACGTGTGCTTTGGGTAGTCATAGGTGTACTCCGTACAGGGGCATTTTAACTAGGAAGGCGAGTAGGCAGCCTGCTCATCACAGTTTATGTGCGTATGAAGTTAAGTGTATGAAGTTGGAGTACTGCAGGGTCAGTAGGGAGAGGGATCCTGTGTTATTTTGTAGGAGGAGGAGTGCGACAAGCAGTGGGAGTGAGCCTGCTAAGGTGTAAAATAGAAAGTAAGTTCCTGCGTTAAGGCGTTCTGCTTGATTGCCTCAGCGGGTAATAATGATTAGTGTTGGAATAAGAGTGGCCTCAAATATAATGTAGAACATAATTACTTCAGTAGCGCTAAAGGCTAGGATCAGGAAAAATTGAAGGGAGATTAATAATGTGATGTATATTCGTTGGCGGTTGATGGGTTCTGTGGATGTGTGATTTTGGCTTGCCAGGATTATAAGTGGGAGTAGTCAGCAGGTAAGGACTAGTAAGGGGGTGGAGAGGGGGTCTGTTGCTATAGTAAGGTTAAGGGAGGACCATCCTGTTTCTGATAGGGTTTGCAGTCAAGTTAAGCTGAGGGTGGCGATGATGAAGCTGTGTGCAAGGGTTGTGGGTCAGAGTCATTTGGGTGGTAGTAGTCAGGTTGTTGGGATAAGCATAAAGGTTGGGATGAGAATTTTTAGCATTGTAAGAGGTTAAGGTTCTGTAGACGATCGGTTCCATGAGTTCGGGCGGTGGCTACTAGTAAGGCGAGTCCTGCGCTTGCCTCGCAAGCTGAAAATGCTAATAGAAGGATTGGTGATGCTGAAAGGCTAGTGGAATTAAGCTGGAGGGCTCATAGGGAGAGGGCAATAAATAGTGAAAGTATTATTCCTTCTAGGCATAGTAGGGCAGAGAGAAGATGATGTCGGTGGAATGCTAGGCCTGTTAAGCCTAGAATGAAGGTGGATGAGAAGGCAAAATGGATAGGGGTCATTAGACAATTGTGGACTTTAACCACAGGCTTCTGAGCCGAAATCAAATATTTTTTTTAAACTAATTGTCTATTCGGCTCATTCTAGGCCTCCTTGGAGTCATTCATAGATTAGGCCCAGGGTAAGGAGAATTAGGACAGCGGAGGCTCATAAGAATGTAAGTAAGGGGGAGGCTAGTTGATCTCCTCAGGGGAGGGGGAGGAGTAGTGCAATCTCTAGGTCAAATAACAAAAATAGGATGGCGATTAGGAAGAATCGGAGGGAGAAGGGCAGTCGGGCGGATCCAAGCGGGTCAAAACCACATTCGTAGGGGGAGAGTTTTTCGTAGTCAGGGTTTATTTGGGGGAGTCAAAAAGAGACGGTTGCCAGAATGACGGATAAGATAAGGGTAATTAAGATGATTGTGGTGATGAGACTCATTATCTTTCCTTGGATTTTAACCAAGACCAGGTGATTGGAAGTCACATATACTTTTTAGATACTAGAAAGATTAGGATCCTCATCAGTAGATGGAAACGTAAAGGAAGAGTCATACTACATCGACGAAATGTCAGTATCATGCAGCTGCTTCGAATCCGAAGTGGTGAGTGGAGGTAAAATGGTGGCGGACCTGACGAAGTAGGCAGACGGCTAGGAATGTGGAGCCAATAATTACGTGGAGTCCGTGGAAGCCGGTTGCTACGAAGAATGTGGCGCCATAAACGCCATCTGCAATTGTGAATGGGGCTTCTATGTATTCTAGGGCTTGCAGTATAGTAAAGTAGCCACCTAGGAGAATTGTTAGTGCTAGGGAGTGAATAGCCTGTTTTCGTTTTGTTTCTATAATGCTATGGTGGGCTCAGGTAACCGTCACCCCGGAAGCGAGGAGTACTGCTGTGTTTAAGAGTGGTACTTCGAAGGGGTCTAAGGGTACAATGCCTGCGGGAGGTCAGTTGCCTCCTAGTTCGGGGGTAGGTGCTAGGCTTGAGTGGTAGAAGGCTCAGAAGAAACCTGCAAAGAAGAGGACTTCTGAAGCGATAAAGAGGATTATTCCGAACCGAAGTCCTTTTTGGACGGGAGGTGTGTGATGTCCTTGAAATGTTCCCTCTCGTACAACATCCCGTCATCATTGGCATGTTGTCATGATCAGGAGAATAGTTCCGAGGGAGATTATAATTATGGAGCGGGTGTGAAATCATATTGCTATGCCGGATGTTATTAGTAGGGCGGCAATGGCGCCTGTTAGAGGTCAGGGGCTGGGGTCTACTATGTGGTATGGGTGTGCTTGATGGGCCATTAGACGTTTTCTTGCAGGTATAGGCTTAGAAGAAGGACAAATACGTAGGCTTGAATCATTGCTACGGCAACTTCTAGAAGTGTTAGTAGGAATAGGAGTGTTGCAGTTAAGATGGCCACAGTGGGTATGAGTGGTAGCAGTACGAAGGCTGCTGTAGCGATGAGTTGAATTAGGAGGTGGCCGGCTGTTAGGTTAGCGGTGAGTCGAACTCCTAAGGCTAGTGGGCGGATGAATAGGCTAATTGTTTCGATAATAATGAGAACAGGGATTAGGGGTGTAGGGGTTCCTTCTGGTAGGAGGTGTCCTAGGGCGTGTGTAGGTTGGTTTCGTATACCAATGATTACGGTTGCTAGTCAGAAAGGTACTGCAAGGCCCATGTTGAGGGACAGTTGTGTAGTTGGGGTGAAAGTGTATGGGAGAAGGCCCAGGATGTTTATTGTTAATAAAAAGACTATTAGGGAGGCAAGGATGGTTGCTCATTTATGACCTCCGGGGTTAATAGGCAGGAGGAGTTGTTGTGTAAATCGGAAAATGAATCAGTTTTGAAGAGTTAGTAAACGGTTGTTTAGTCACCGTTGGGCAGGTGTGGGATATAGTACTCATGGAAGAGCAACGGCTAGTACAATCAGGGGGATTCCTAAGAATGTAGGGCTTATAAATTGGTCAAAGAAGCTTAGTATCATGGTCAAGTTCAGGGTGTTTCTTTGGATTTTTCTGCACTTTGGGGTGTGGGTTGGTTAGGTTGGGTATGGGCTATTACTTTTGGAGGGATGAAGATTAGGAAGACTGTTCAGCAAAGGATGAGAATGGGAAATCAAGGTGCGGGGTCCAGTTGTGGCATTTGAGTCGCTAAGGGTGGTTGGCAGTCACCAATCTTTAGCTTAAAAGGCTAACGCTATCTGCCTGTTTAGCTTCTTAGCGAAGCGTCCTCGAGTATGTATGTGGCTCAATTTTCGAAGTGTTCTAATGGGACTGCTTCAACCACGATGGGTATAAAGCTGTGGTTAGCCCCACAAATCTCAGAACATTGTCCGTAGTAGACTCCTGGTCGGCTGGCAATAAAGGTTGTCTGGTTTAGGCGGCCTGGTACCGCATCTGTTTTAATTCCCAGCGATGGCAAGGCTCAGGAGTGAAGGACGTCTTCAGCTGACACAAGGGTTCGAACTGTGGAGTCAACTGGAACGACCATTCGATGGTCTACTTCGAGTAGGCGGAATTGGCCAGGGGTAAGATCTTGAGTGGGGATTATGTAAGAGTCGAATGCGAGGTCTTCGTAGTCTGTGTACTCGTAGCTTCAGTATCATTGATGTCCTATTGCTTTAATTGTTAGGTGGGGGTGGTTAATTTCATCCATTAAATACAGGAGGCGGAGAGAAGGAAGGGCGATTAAAATGAGAATAACAGCCGGTAGGACGGTTCAAATAATTTCGACTTCTTGGGAGTCAAGGATAAGCTTGTCAGTAAACTTGGCGGTAGCTATTGCGGTAATAATGTATAGTACGAAAACACTGATTAGAAGAATAATTATTATAGCATGATCGTGGAAGTGAAGAAGTTCTTCTATTAGGGGGGAAGCTGCATCTTGAAGTCCTAACTGTGAGGGGTGCGCCATAAGTATAAGACACGCGAGAGTTCAACTCACAATTTTGCCTTGACAAGGCAATGTAATAGATATTTTACTAGTATCTTATAAAGAAGGTGACAGAGCGGTTATGTGGCTGGCTTGAAACCAGTTCATGGGGGTTCAACTCCCTCCCTTCTCGTCAGTGTGATTGAATTTGGACGAAGGCAGGTTCTTCGAATGTGTGGTAAGGAGGAGGGCAGCCGTGAAGTCATTCTACATTTGTAGCAGTAAATTCTACTGAATGGACTAAACGTTTAACGGCAAAGGCTTCTCAGATAATGAACAAGAACAGGATTACTGCCACTAGGGACACTATAGAGCCAATGGAGGAGATGGTATTTCAGACAGTGTATGCGTCTGGATAATCCGAATATCGTCGGGGCATTCCGGCCAGACCCAGGAAGTGTTGAGGGAAGAAAGTAAGGTTTACGCCTGTGAACATGAGTGCAAAGTGGATTTTGGTTCACGTACTGTGGAGGGTGAAACCTGTAAATAGGGGGAATCAGTGGACGAAGCCTGCAACGATGGCAAAGACTGCTCCTATTGACAAGACATAGTGGAAGTGGGCTACTACGTAGTAAGTATCGTGAAGAACAATGTCCAGGGATGAGTTGGCTAGTACGATACCAGTTAGTCCCCCCACAGTAAATAGGAAGATGAAACCAAGAGCCCATAGTATAGGGGTTTCTCATTTAATGCTACCTCCATGCAAGGTTGCAAGTCAGCTAAAGACTTTTACGCCAGTTGGGATGGCAATAATTATTGTGGCGGATGTAAAGTAGGCACGAGTGTCTACGTCCATACCAACGGTGAACATGTGATGGGCTCACACGATAAATCCTAGGAGGCCAATGGCCATCATGGCTCAGACCATTCCCATATAACCGAAAGGTTCTTTTTTGCCAGAGTAATAGGCTACGATATGTGAGATCATACCAAAGCCTGGTAGAATTAGGATATATACTTCTGGGTGTCCAAAGAATCAAAATAAGTGTTGGTAAAGGATGGGGTCTCCTCCTCCTGCTGGGTCAAAGAAGGCAGTGTTTAGGTTTCGATCTGTTAAGAGTATTGTAATCCCAGCAGCTAGAACGGGGAGAGAGAGAAGAAGAAGGACAGCAGTAATTAAGACAGCTCAGACAAATAGGGGAATTTGATACATTGAGGTTGCTGCGGGTTTCATGTTAATGATGGTTGTAATAAAATTAATGGCCCCTAGGATTGAGGAAATCCCTGCTAGATGTAGGGAGAAGATAGTTAGGTCGACGGATGCTCCTGCGTGAGCTAGGTTTCCAGCTAGAGGGGGGTAAACGGTCCATCCGGTTCCGGCTCCTGCTTCGACGGCTGAAGAAGAGAGGAGTAAGAGGAAGGAAGGAGGGAGTAGTCAAAAGCTTATGTTATTTATTCGAGGGAATGCCATGTCCGGGGCACCAATTATTAAGGGAATAAGTCAGTTTCCAAAGCCCCCAATCATGATGGGTATAACTATAAAAAAGATTATTACAAAGGCGTGTGCTGTGACGATTACATTATAAATCTGGTCGTCTCCCAGGAGGGAGCCAGGTTGGCTCAGTTCAGCTCGGATAAGTAGGCTTAGGGCTGTGCCTACTATTCCAGCTCAGGCACCGAACAGAAGGTAAAGGGTACCAATGTCTTTATGGTTGGTGGAGAAAAATCAACGTGTGATTGCCACAGGTAAGATGGCCTGAGTTCCAAGCCGGTGGGTTGTAGCCCCATAGACAGAGGTTCGAGTCCTCTTCTTGCCAAAGCCTTGAGGTGTTACCACGTTAGATTGCAAGTCTAAAGAAGCAGGATAATTACCTGCCGGGGCTTTCCCCCGCCTTTATAGTATTTATTAGGCGGGGGAAAGGTAGACTGATGCTCACTGGTTTGAGCGCTTAGCTGTTAACTAAGAGGTTGTAGGATCGAGGCCTGCCGGTCTAGTAAGGCCTTAGCTTAATTAAAGTGTCTGTTTTGCATGCAGTCGATGTGAGGTAATATCTCGCAGGTCTTAAAGTAGAAATTGGGAGATTTCAACTCCCTCTTAGGGCTTTGAAGGCCCTTGGTCTGGAATGATCCTAAATTTCTGTGTTTTAGTGGTATTATTTTGGGGGAGGCATAGGACTGTGGTTAGGGGGTTAGGAGGGCGGTAATGGCGGGGGTAAGAGGGAGTAGTGAGATTGTGGCTACTGTTGAGGTGGCTAGGGGTAGGGTAAGTTGGTTGTTCGAAAATCGTCATGGGGCAGTGCTTGTCAGGTGAAGGGGGAATAGGGTGACAGCCATTGCATACGTAACTCGTAGGTAGAAGAAGAGGCTTAAGAGGGCGGTGAGGGCAGTTGTTGTGGCTAATAGTCCTAGGTCATGCTTGGTTAATTCTTGGAGAATTAATCATTTTGGGGCGAAGCCTGTTAATGGGGGAAGTCCTCCTAGTGATAGGAGGACTAGGGGTGTGGAGACTGTAAGTACTGGGTTTTTTGATCAGGATGTGGCTAGTATGTTAATGGTAGTTGCGCTATTAAGTAGGCAGGTGAGGAATATTGAGAATGTCATTACTAGGTAAATGAGTAGCGTTATGAAGGCTAGGTAGGTTGAGAATTGCATAACTAGTATCATTCATCCCAGGTGGGCAATCGAGGAGTAGGCAAGGATTTTTCGTAATTGAGTTTGGTTTAGTCCGCCCCATCCTCCGACGAGTGTGGAAAGGATTCCTAAAATGATGAGAGTTGGTGAGTATGTGCCTTGGATTTGGATGAGGAGGGTAAAGGGGGCAATTTTTTGTCATGTGGAGATGATAAGTCCTGTAATTAGGTCTAGTCCTTGGAGGACTTCTGGTAGTCAAGAATGTATGGGGGCTAAGCCCATTTTTAGGGCCAGGGCGAGAGTAATGGCTACGATAATGAGGGGGTCTGTTATTTCTTTAATGTCTCATTGTCCTGTTAGTCATGCATTGGTTGCGCTGGCAAATAGTAATATAGCGGCGGCAGTTGCTTGTGTGAGGAAATATTTAATAGTTGCTTCAACTGCTCGTGGGTGTTGGTTTTGGATTATAAGGGGGAGGATGGCGAGGGAGTTAATTTCTAACCCTATTCATGCGAGTAGTCAGTGTGAGCTTATTAGTGTAGTTAGCGTGCCGATGCCTAGTATGGAGAGGAATAGAGGTGTAAGTGATGGGGGTAGCATTAGCAAAGGTAGGATTTCAACCTACATGCTTGGGGTATGGGCCCAAGAGCTTAATTGGCTTACTTTACTGATTTGTTTAGGAAGTGGTGTAGCGGAAGCACCAAGAGTTTTGATCTCTTAGGGTAGGGTTCGAATCCCTTCTTTCTAAGGAGTTGGGGGGACTTTAACCCCCATTATCCACTCTATCAAAGTGGCCCTTTGGTTTCAGGCACAGCTCCATGTGTTATAATTGCGGGGGCAGTCCGGCGAAGGAGGTTGGGAGTGCGAGGTGTCAAATTACTAGGGCTAGTGTGAGAGGGAGGAAGTTTTTTCAGACTAAATGCATAAGTTGGTCGTATCGAAATCGGGGGTATGAGGCTCGGACTCATAGGAATATAATGGATAGGAGTGCCGCCTTAGTTATTAGGTTTATTGCAGTAAGTTCTGGGATTATTGGAAGGTGGGTGGCTCCTAGGAAAAGAGTTGCGGAAAGTGTGTTCATGAGGAGGATGTTTGCGTATTCTGCTAGGAAGAATAGGGCGAAGGGTCCTCCTGCGTATTCTACATTAAAGCCTGAGACTAGTTCGGATTCTCCTTCGGTCAAGTCGAAAGGGGCTCGGTTGGTTTCTGCCAGTGTAGAGATGTATCATATTGCGGCCAGGGGTCAAGCGGGTAGGATGAGTCAGGTACTTTCTTGAGTGATGTTGAAGGTTTGAAGGGTAAATCCTCCGGTAAAGATAATAACACTTAATAGAATGAGTCCTAGGCTGACTTCGTAAGAAATGGTTTGGGCTACAGCTCGTAGTGCCCCGATGAGGGCATATTTTGAATTTGATGCTCATCCTGACCCTAGGATTGAATAGACTGCAAGGCTGGAGAGTGCCAAAATAAAGAGAATGCCAAGGTTTAGATCAATGACGGGGTAGGGCAGGGGTATGGGAGCTCAGAGTGTCAGGGCGAGGGTGAGGGCAAGTATTGGGGCTAATAGGAATAGAATTGGGGATGATGTTGAGGGGCGTACGGGTTCTTTAATGAATAGTTTTACACCGTCAGCAATTGGTTGGAGAAGCCCGTAGGGGCCTACGATGTTTGGGCCTTTTCGTAATTGTATGTAACCTAGGACTTTTCGTTCGATAAGGGTTAGGAAGGCAACTGCTAGCAGTACAGGTACAATAAAGGCTAGGGGATTAATCACGTGGGTAATGAGTAGGGATATCATAGTTAAGGAGAGGATTTGAACCTCTGTTACAAAGAACTTAGGCCTTTTGCATTACCGAGCTCTGCCACCCTAACACGGCAATAAGGGTGTTGAAGGTCCCTCCTTGCCCTGAGTTTAAGTTAAGGAGAGAATATTAATCTCTATTGTTGAGGTCCAAGCTCTGGTGCGTGGGTGGTTTGCTGCCTTACTTGTGCCGTTGTCTTGGCATGGAAAAGAATTATGCCCTTTTGTCCAATTTAGATGCTTTCATTGGGTAAGGGTGGGGCGTGCCTTTAGCATGGGCCCCTCCTTTTCGGTCCTTTCGTACTAGAAAAGGTTAATTACATAGATAGAAACCGACCTGGATTACTCCGGTCTGAACTCAGATCACGTAGGACTTTAATCGTTGAACAAACGAACCCTTAATAGCGGTTGCACCATTAGGATGTCCTGATCCAACATCGAGGTCGTAAACCCTCTTGTCGATATGGGCTCTAGAAGAGGATTGCGCTGTTATCCCTGGGGTAACTTGGTCCGTTAATCGGCATAGCCGGATCAATTTAGGTCAGAATTTCTGCTAGTTAGAGTCGTAGCTCTTGGTTTTAGGAGGGATAGATAAGGGTGGATGTAGAGGTAGAAAAGGGTGAAGTGCTCCCTCTCACTTGGAGGATTTTTATTACTCCATGGTCGCCCCAACCGAAGGCATAAAAACAGTTTTCATTAGGCTCAGTCCTTTATTTAGGTATGCTGGGCACGATCTGTTTTGTTACCTAAAGCTCCACAGGGTCTTCTCGTCTTATGGTGTTATCTCCGCTTCTGCACGGAGAGATCAATTTCATTGACCTGAAAAAGGAGACAGTTTAGCCCTCGTTCCGCCATTCATACGGGTCTTCATTTAAAAGACAAGTGATTACGCTACCTTTGCACGGTCAAAATACCGCGGCCGTTGAACATATAGTCACTGGGCAGGCGAGACCTCTTATACTGGGTTTTCAAGAGGCGATGTTTTTGGTAAACAGGCGAGGCTAGTAATGGGTTTGCTGAATTCCTTCTTTTTCTTTTAGTCTTTCCTTGGGAGCATACCAGTGTAGGGTTAACGGTGTGATGGTGGAGGGTTTTCCGGTCTGTTTGATTAATTCTTCAATGCCCTCTTTGCTTGGGGCCGTTAATGTTCGGTGGGGGGTCCGTTCCGATTTACACGCATGCAGGGAGAGAGTCGGGGGTCTCTTATTACTCATATTAGCATAGTCGCTCCTATGTTGGCATAGGACGGCCTGATAGGGGTTAGGGGGTTAAGATTGGGTTATCGGTATTATAGAATTTAATTGTATGTTTGAGCTTTAACGCTTTCTATTAGGGTGGCTGCTTTTAGGCCCACGAAAACATTAATTCTTTGATATAGTATGGTCTTTACCCTCCTATAAAAGTTGTGTCTTGTTTCAAAGGGGCTGGACCCCCTTTGACTAACTCTAACGGTTTCTCTAGTTATCTATTAAAGCATTGGTGCAAGTGTGAAGAGAGAAGCCGGGAGGCTGAACTCCTATTCATTTCTCAGGCAACCAGCTATATCTAAGTTCGGTAGGTCTGTCACCTCTACTCGAAGATCTTCCCACTCTTTTGCCACAGAGACGGGTTCGCCCTATTGGTAGGCTGTCTTGGAGTAGCTCCCTTAGTTTCGGGGTATCAAACTAAAAAACTTTTTGCTTGGGGATACTGGCTAAATCATGATGCAAAAGGTACGAGGTTAAATCTCTGCTTTTTTGTGCTTTACTAATCTGTTTCATCTTTCTTTCAGCGTTCCCTTGCGGTACTTTCTCTATCGCTCCGCGGGTCCTTTTTCCGTCGCTCGTACTTAAGGGGAGAAATGGTTTAGCTTAGGGTATTTTATAGTGAATTAGGGGCTAATTAATGGTTGATTGTTGGTGGTTTATAGGTGGGGCTAGCTAATGGGCGTCAGAGCGATTCGACTCGCACGAATGTCTTCTCGGTGTAAGGGAGACGCTAGTCTCTGCTAAGCTACACTCTGATTTTGCCAAGCACACCTTCCGGTACGCTTACCATGTTACGACTTTCCTCCCTTTTGCAGTCGAAGGGTTTTAGATAAATGTAGTTCTATAGGCCTAGAGAGGGTGACGGGCGGTATGTACGCGCTTTAGAGCCAATTTCAGCGGGACACTCTGTTTCCGGCTTACTACTAAATCCTCCTTCAGTTGCATATTTCAATGCAGCGTTCGTATTCGCTAATGTTAGCGAATGTAGCCCATCTCTTCCCCTCTCATACACTACACCTCGACCTGACGTACTGGGCTGTGCCGATTGTGCTTACTATTGGGCCTTCACAGGGTAAGCTGACGACGGCGGTATATAGGCGGAATAAAGCAAGAGAGGGTGAGGTTGAACGGGGTTTATCGGTTATAGGACAGGCTCCTCTAGGTGGATGTAAAGCACCGCCAAGTCCTTTGGGTTTCAGACTAGTGTTCGTAATTCCCAGGCGGATCGGGGTTGTGGTAGACGATCGATGTTTAGGACTGAGCATAGTGGGGTATCTAATCCCAGTTTGTTTCTCAGCTTTCGTGGAGTCAGGTGTGGATTAAAGCCACTTTCGTGATTGAGCTTCGTACCTTCGGAAGCGTATAACAGCCTTGAGGTCGTTCGGCTTTAGTTTTTGTTTTTCCTTAACCACGCTTTACGCCGCGGTCTGTCAACTTGGGCCTCTCGTATAACCGCGGTGGCTGGCACGAGTTTTACCGGCCCTGAATGGCTTTAACTAAGTCAAGCTTTCGCTCATGGCTTAATGTTTATCACTGCTGAATTCCCTTGAGGGCGTGGCTTATCAAGGTGTCGTGGGCTACTAAGGAGTGTGCCTGATACCGGCTCCATGTTCCTGAACAGGGAGAAATGGGCATCCTCACAGGAGGGCGGATACTTGCATGTGTAAATCTAGTCAAAGCTGACAGTAAAGTCAGGACCAAGCCTTTGTGCTCGCGGGTCTTCTTAGGGACCATCCTAACATCTTCAGTGTTATGCTTTGAGTTAAGCTACGCTTGC